GAGATCGTGCACCCTTTTCTTATTTATCCGAAAAATACTAAAAAATATTCTAAAGTGCAGCCGGATAGATCCAATCTATTCTTGAAATAGACAACTCGCACACACTCCCTTTCCAAAAAAAATCAAAACACCAACCACTACAGTTAGATTTATTAGATTTGTTGCTAAAATATCGGTATTAAGCCCGAAACTGCCAGCGGATGGCCAGTGAGCTAAAAAAACGAAAGAATGGGTTACATTTTTCATATGCTCTCCTCTTATAGATAGGACAAACAAAGAACAAAGTTTTTCGATCACTTACTTCGCTCGCCGTTTTTTGATCGGTTTTTTTAATGCAAATAGATTCAATCTAGTAATTTCTTTTAGATTAAGTCTTAGGTCTTCTTTGACCTGTGAAAGACCTCCTTTGTTGAAATGTTCTGTTCCCAAAATTCCTAAAATAAAAGGAAAAAAACTTTCCACTTTCCTAAACTAAGGACGGGAAGGAAGAAGGGGAGCATATCTTCTAAATTAATCATACTCAACTCAGCCCTTCCTGGGGTGGGATATTGTCTGTCCCGATAAATAGCTAATTCCAGCAGTAATAAATAGGAGTAAATAAAATAAAGTAAAGTATTGATATAATTGGAATTGCAGAAGCAAATACCCATTTAACTAAAAAAAGAAAAAAGGTATCTAATCGAAAGAGCTTATTTTATTTGTTAGGATTAAACAAAAGGGTTCGCAAATAAAAGCGCTAGTGCCACAACTAGTCCATAAATTGTTAAAGCTTCCATAAAAGCTAGACTAAGCAATAAAGTGCCTCGTATTTTACCTTCTGCTTCTGGCTGTCTCGCAATACCTTCTACAGCTTGTCCTGCAGCAGTACCTTGACCAACTCCAGGCCCAATAGAAGCAAGCCCTACGGCCAATCCAGCAGCAATAACAGAAGCAGCAGCAATTAGTGGATTCATGGTGAGTTCCTCGTGTCAAAAAAAAAAATGGTTAAGGATACAATCAACCAAGAAATTCTTACTTCTAAGCTCTATCTCTATTGAGGAGAAGTAACTAAAAAAGTACAAATTGAAATTATAATGTAAATTGTCCGAACTACATAGAAGGGAATTCCATATCTCGGATTAGATAATGAATCTAACCTAGGAATATATAATACCCTATATACATTTGTTTCTTCTATTTTGTTTGCGTATTTTCTCATTTTCTATTGAATTGGATTCTAAAATCATTGCTTAACGCAGAAAACCGTATAAAAGGTGACTCCACTCCACTTCTAGACATTAAGGATATATAGTATAGATCCAGTCTGACTCCACCCTCCCTCTTTACTGCATCTATACTTTGGCAATTCCATAATATAGTTATAGTCTATTTTCTCTCCTACAACTCTAGGTTGTATATTCATACGCATTTCTAACTATTTTTTTTGCAACCAAGCGGATTATCTGGAACCACGCATGAATTGAGCTAAGCTGAAAAAAAAAATACTATTTCCAAAACTAGTCAATTCAATGATGACCCTCCATGGATTCACCTATATAGGCTGCGGCTAATGTTGCAAAAATAAGAGCTTGAATACCGCTTGTAAATAATCCAAGAAACATGACAGGTATAGGGACTACTAAGGGGACTAAAGAAACAAGAACAACAACGACTAATTCATCCGCTAATATATTCCCGAAAAGTCGAAAGCTAAGCGATAATGGTTTTGTGAAATCCTCTAGGATGTTAATTGGTAAAAGGATTGGGGTTGGTTTAATATATTTCTCGAAATAGCTCAATCCTTTTTTGCTAAGACCCGCATAAAAATATGCTGCTGACGTGAGTAAAGCTAAAGCAACAGTAGTATTTATATCATTCGTGGGCGCTGCTAATTCCCCATGGGGTAACTCTATAATTTTCCAAGGTAAAAGAGCACCCGACCAATTCGAAACAAAAATAAAAAGGAACATAGTCCCAATAAAGGGAACCCAGGGACCATATTCTTCTCCAATCTGAGTTTTGCTCAAGTCTCGAATAAACTCAAGGACATATTCAAAGAAATTCTGACCGTCGGTCGGGATGGTTTGTGGATTCCGAACAGCTATGACAACTGAACCTAACAAGATAGTAATTACGACCCAAGAAGTGATGAGTACTTGGGCATGAATTTGGAAACCTCCTATTTGCCAATAGAAGTGTTGGCCTACTTCTACACCCGATATATCGTATAACCCCTTGAGTGTTTTAATGGAACAAGGTATAATATTCATATTGTCCTCTGATAAAAATTGAACTTCAAAAAAGGAATTCTTTTGATTCAACCATCTCTTTCTCAACTCAGCAACTTGAAGTATTAATCTTATATTTAGGATACCAAGAAAGCACATCAGATCATAATATATATCAATACCCTCTAATATATATCAATATTCCCCTTCTTTTTTCTATGCAAAACGAAAAAGAATAGTAAGTGATTCCATAAATCTACGCAGTTGCCCAAGAATTCACTATTCTTCTTAATCAACGATTTCTTATATAGACAGAACGCCCTTCACAAATTGCAAATACTAATTTGTTAAGAATCAATCGAATTGAAGTCATAGTGTCGTCGTTGGCTGGAATCGATATATTCGCGAGATCCGGGTCGCAATTTGTATCGACTAAAGAAATAGTAGGAATCCCCAAAATGGCACACTCCCGAAGAGCTATATACTCTTTTTGCTGATCGAGGACGATCACAATGTCTGGCAATCTCGTCATATATTTGATCCCGCCGAGATATCTTTGCAAAGTGGATAATTTTCTCTTCAAGATTGCCACATCTCTTTTTGGGAGATGTTGGAATTTTCCCATTTTTTCTTCTGCTCTTAAATCTCTAAATTGAGAAAGTCTAGTTTTCGTAATCGACCAATTAGTTAACATACCACTGAACCACTTTTTATTAACATAATGACAACGAGCCCTTATTGCAGCTGATGCTACTAAATCCGTTGCTCTTTTTTTTGTGCCAACAATTAAGAAACTTTTTCCCTGACTTGCTGCATCAAAAACTAAATCACAACCTTCTGATAAAAAACGAGCCGTTCTAGCGAGATTTATAATATGAGTACCTTTACGCTTTGCCGAAATGTAAGGGGCCATTTTAGGATTCCATTTCTTAATACCATGACCAAAATGAACTCCTGCTTCTATCATCTCTTTCAAATTGATGTTCCAATATCTTCTTGTCATTTTTTCCACACTTCCTTTTGATTGTTTCTTTTTTTTTTCATCCTACCATTCCATTACGGAATTTTATTCTTTTTGAAGATTAAGAAAGATCCGAAATAGCTTGAAATAAATAATAATTGTTCCGAAGGAACCTTCCCTTCTACTGAGAGTTGGCCATTGATACATTGTATAAACATAACCTTAAATGTATTAACCGACTTCTTTTACTTATTTTAAAATTTTAAATAAAAATATAAAATTTGACCTCTTAGTGTTCTAAAGTTCAAAAGTCTAGTAAAGTAAAAAAATCTGCTTTATGTATCCTTAAATCGTATAAATGGGGGTAAATGGGGGTTCTGATGTCTCATAGAAATTGTTTGTTACGTCAGAATCTGAAGAAACTAATTCTGTATGGAGAAATAAAAAATCTCTCATTTCCGACGCGAATAGATTTTGTTTTTGAATTTCGAAATAAAGGTTCTTGTCTTGTGGGGAACGATGCACAAATTTTAGGAATCCGGTACCAACAGGTATAATCCCCCCCAGAACTACGTTTTCTTTCAACCCTTTCAACCAATCAATACGACCTCGTAGGGCAGCTTTTGCTAAAACTCGAGCAGTTTCTTGAAAACTTGCTTCAGATATGAAACTTTGGGTATTCAGGGAAGCCCTTGTTATTCCCAATAAGATTGCCCGATAATAGATCGATTCATCCAAAGCTCGCCCTGCTCGTTCCGCTCGCAATAGTCCGATTAATTCCCCAGGTGAAAAAACATTAGACATTCCATCTTCAGAAACCCGCACTTTTGATGTTACTTGGCGTATAATAATCTCTATATGTCTATTATGAATTTGTACCCCTTGGGATCGATAAACCTTTTGGATTTTATTAACCAAAGAGATACGACTTTGGGCTATGGTTAGCTCAGCTCCAATCAAGAATCCCCATGGGACCCCAAGAATTCTTGGTATACGCTCATTCCAATCCTCAATTCTCCTTTCGAGATTCGGGGATAATGAATCAATTGAACGCGCTTCAAAGATTTGTTCCACTTTTGGAAGACCTTGCGTTATGTCACTAGATCTCGATTTTTCATATATAAACGTAACTAACCTATCCCCCTTGTAAAGGATTTCTCCATAATGACCATTAACAGTTGCTCCTGTAGTGGCCAAATAAGGTTTAGCTGCTCTTATAACAAAGGAATCCATATTAACAATGAAAATTTGACCAGATTTTTTTATGTGCGATTTAAATAGACATGCATTTTCACAAATAAATTGTCCAAGGTGAATTATTGCTGATGTCTCTTCCCAAGAATCATGATGGGCAAAGCGACAATTCAAAAGTAATGGATCCAACATTATGTTACTATCGAAATTAGAAATCCTTTTATTTTCATCTATTAAAGAGTATTTAAGTCCTTGAAGTACTTGGAAGGTTTGTTTCAAATTGGCAAGGAACAAATATTTTTTTAACAGGATCTTATTATACGTTAGTAAATAGTAAGATGAAGAAAAATTCGATATACTAGGTACAATAACGCCTAAGGGCCCAAAAATTTCTTGAATAGGAATTCTAGGATTCAATTCTTTTATCGCATTGGGGTGTTTTAAATTCTTGAATAAACCAATTCGAGAACAGTTGGATGCCGACAAAATCATCAAAGGTTGGTATTCTTTATTTCGATTCAACAATGTGCCAATAGCTTCTTGATGTTGGCTAAGTGATTCAATCTTCGCCTTGGAATAAAAGGAATTGATATTGGTGCGATCTAACCTATTATGGGGAATCGGTCCTGCACTTGTCCTATCATACCTTTTTCGTGTATATGAAATAGTGGACTTGACTAACTCAATTCTTAGGAAATCGCGAATAAGGTCATTTGCTCTTACCTCAACAAGGGAAGCACCAGCCTTCTCTTTTTCTTCTTGTTCCCAATTCACTACTAAGCAAGTTCTAACAAATTGACTGTTTGTGTGATAAATTCTTTGAGTTAACTTGCTATTTTCATGAGAAATAAAATTGACAAGTCGAAGTTGGAGATTATCTTCTTCTTCCAAGAGATCTTGTGGGAAAAGTGTTGCTAAATTTCTCCTTTCGTCCATTTCATATGCGACTGCAGGGCGAACGAAAACAAAATACTTTTCCTTGCTCTTGAAAATTTTTTTTCGTTGAACATAGACCCAATTTTTCTTTTTTTTTGATTCCTTAGAATATTTTTTTTTTCTTTCTGGTGGTATCAAACAGCCACCTAATACCTTATCTGCCTCTTCAGGAAAATGAATATCTCCGGAAAATATTTTGAGTTCTGTATGGCTTTTTTTTCTCCTCACTCGGACCAGTCCACCTAGTCGACTTCTTGTATTTTTTGTGAGTTGTGTATTCACTCCAATAATACTATTGTCAAGTACCTTTAGGTATGAAGATCTCGGCAAGATATGCAGTTCTTGAAGAATGAAAAAAAACCGATCCACTTCTTTTTGGTATTTTAGACTAAATTCTTTTGTTCCTCGATGCTCAATAAAACCCTCTTTTTTTAAGATAGAATCTTCCTCTGGACTATCGTATTCGTCCTCGGGGTCTTCTTCTAAGTCTTCCTCTAAAGTCCCATATTTGTCCTCTGAGCTTTCCCCGGGGTTCCCATATTCATCTTCTGAGTCTTCCTCTAGAGTTCCATATTCGCCCTCTCGGGTCCTATATTTGCTCTCTGGGCTTCCATATTCGTCTTCTGAGTCTTTCTCTAAAGTCCTATATTCGTTCTCTGGGTTCCCATATTCGTTCTCTGGACTCCCGTATTCGTCTTCTAGGGTTTCATATTTGTATTCGCCTTCTCGGGTCCTATATTCGTCTTCTAGGGTCTCATATTCGTCTTCTAAGTCTTCCTCTCGAGTCCTATATTCTTCCTCTAGGGTCCTATATCTAAATTTAACAATTCCCGAACCCTTTTTATCTTTTCTGTATTGTGGATCGTCAAAATAAGCAAAAATAGTATTTCTACGTAAAACACCCATAAAGGGGATTTCGACAGAAATACCCAAACAGGATATTAGTTCTTTCTCTTGTTCTTGATGGTATTGTAATGGAATGACGAACCTATTTCTTCGCTTTTTTGCCAACAAATCCGAATTATCTTGAAAAATAGAAGGATAGATCAAATTCCAATGGCCGTTGGCCACGATTCGATCCGACCTTGAATAATCAAAAATTTCCCTATCTTTTTTACCATAAGTATTCATTTGATCTTGATCCTTGTGGAGTGAAAAAGACACTATACTGGATCTGCATATACTTACTGACAATATCCATAAATGGCTTGTTTTTGGTAATCGACGAAGATTACCATATTGATATTCGGGCGCATGGTAAACATCAGTACTCCAGTGCATTTCGCCGTCTGATTCGGAATAAATATGCTTTTGTACCCTTTCTTTAAAATGTAAAGTGGACGTTCCGGCACGAATCTCCGCAATTACTTGTTCGGATTTTACATATTGATTATTTTGCACTAGAATCAAGCTTTTTGAGGGAATACTCACACTATATAGAATATCCTGACTCTGAATAGTTACATGCAAGTCTATATAACATAGAAAAGCAGGCTGTCCATGGCGGGTACGTGTGGGGTGAACCAAATTTTCAGTGAATTGGATTTTTCCATTCGAAGGGGATCGTACAAGGTCGGCAGTACCCCCTGTGAATACTCCGCCAGTATGAAAAGTTCTTAATGTTAGTTGAGTCCCGGGCTCCCCAATTGATTGACCCGCAATAACACCTACGGCTTCTCCCAATTCTACGAGATCGCTATGAGTAGGACTCCGGCCATAACAGAATTGACAGATCCAAGAAGTGCTTCGGCAGGTAAAGGGGGTTCTAATATATATTGGTTGTGCTCGAAATGGTTGTGCTCGAAAGGCAGTTATGAATCGATTCACTAATCCAATTCCGATATCTTGATTTCGAGCGGCAATGCATCGTGAACCGATATATATATCGTCTGCTAATACACGACCAATTAGTGTTTGGGCAAAAAGTTTTTCCGTCATCCCATTTTGAGGACTAACAGAAATACCTCGGATAGTACCACAATCTCTTCTACGCACAAGAATATGTTGAACTACTTCAACAAGTCTACGTGTAAGATATCCAGCATCTGCTGTTCGTACAGCAGTATCTACAACCCCTTTGCGGGCTCCATAGCAGGAAATTATATATTCTGTCAAAGAAAGCCCCTCGCGTAAATTGCTTTGAATAGGTAAATCGATCATTTGTCCTTGAGGGTCTGCCATTAATCCTCTCATACCTACTAATTGGTGTACCTGAGATGCGTTTCCTCTGGCTCCTGAAAAAGACATTAGATAGACTGGATTAGAAGGATCCGTTATCCGAAAATTCGAATTCATTTCTTGTTTCAAATATTCACTTGTCGCATACCATATCTCAACGGATTGGCGTAATTTTTCTACCGCGTGTATAGCCCCATAATAATAGTGTTTCTCCAAAAGAAAACTTTGTTGCTCTGCGTCTTGGACTAACCATCCCTTAGAGGGTATTGTTAAAAGATCCTCGATTCCTAACGAAATCGATGTAGTAGTGGCTTGATGGAAGCCCAGAGTCTTTAGTTGATCCAGTATATGGGATGTATATCCCATTCCGAAATGATCTATTAATCTGCTAATAAGTCGTTTCATACCAGTTCCGTCTATCTCTTTATTATGAAAGACCAGATTGGCCCGTTCCGCCATACATAAGTACCCCCTTTTCGGCTGAGTAGGATTCGACAATTGCTGAGTAGGATTCGACAATGGGCCTGAGTCAGTGATTCGAAAATTTAATTAACTTCATTTACTTAATCTCAATCTGCATTCGCGTGGCAAAAATGATGATACTACGGAAATCGGAATGCCCCCCAAAAGGGGAGGGGCATCGCCGAATCTAACTTCCTTGTTTAGATAATGTATGAATAGGCCTGACTAAATCCTTGTATGGCTTCCTCTATTTCTCTATAAAAAGAAATATGACCAAGAGTGGTTCGAATGTATATAGAACGAATTTCTTTTTTTCTATTTCCCACTATTAGATAGTGGGCATAAATCTCATGATAAGTCCCCAAAGATTCATATTGAACTTCAATTGGAACTTCTCTTGACCCAACGACGCGTTGATCCAGTTTCCATCGTAGCCACAAGGGACTGTCTAAACTGATTAGTTTCTGTCTATAAGCTCCCAGTGCATCATAAGAACTAGAAAAGTGGGGTTCTTTATCTTTCGTATACTTAGAATTATTATTATTGTAATTGACTTTTTTATTTGGATAGTTTTCGCAACTATTATATCTATTTGCACAAATACCTCGGCGGTTTCCAATCGTTAATACATAAAGCCCGATAAGCATGTCTTGGGTTGGTACGCAAATAGGATCTCCAATAGCGGGAGATAAGAGATTCATATGAGAAAACATAAGTAAACGGGCTTCCGCCTGAGCTTCCAAGGATAAAGGTAGATGAACAGCCATTTGATCCCCATCAAAGTCCGCATTGAAACCCTTACACACTAATGGGTGTAAAGAAATAGTACGCCCCTCTACTAAAGTGGGTTGAAAGGCCTGTATGCCTAATCTATGCAGGGTAGGTGCTCTATTTAACAGTACAGGATGTCCCCGCATAACTTCTTGAAGTATTTCCCATACAATGGGTTCCTTTTCCCAAATTTTCCTTTTAGCAATCCTGACATTAGAAGTAGCGCGTTTCGTGATTAAATCGCGAATTACAAATAGCTGAAAAAGCTTTATTGCTATCTCTAGAGGTAATCCACATTGATGTAATGAAAGCGAAGGACCCACAACAATGACAGAACGCCCCGAGTAATCGACCCGTTTCCCAAGCAGAGTCTCACGAAACCTTCCCTCTTTACCTTCAATTACATCTGAAAGTGATTTGTATACTTTATTGTGACCATCCCTTATCGGTTGCCCGCGGGACCCACTATCAAGAAGTGTATCCACGGCTTCTTGTACCAATTTTTCCTGACACATTACTAAATCTGCAGGCGCTAATTCACTTCTTTTTAATAGATAGGCAAGGTTGTTGTTCCGACGGATAACTCTCTTATAAAGTTCATTAATGTCCGAAGTCACTACTTTATCTCCAGACCTATAAACAATGGGTCTCAATTCGGGAGGAAGAACGGGTAATAAGCACAAAACCATCCATTCTGGTTCCACATTTGTTTGAATAAAATGTTTTGCCAATTGCATGCGTCTAATCAAAAAAACTTTTCTTATTCGTCTTTTTCTATCTTCCCATTCATCTCCACTATACCCCTCGTCTTCTAATTCCTTCCATTCGACCAAGGAATTCTCTATAATAATTCGCAAATCCAAATCTGCTAATTGTTCTCTAATAGCACCTGCTCCTGTCGCAATTTCCCGATTTCGAAATGTTGCAAAGCCTGGGGTAGAAAAAAAGGGAGAAATGCTGTGGTTACAGGATGAAATTTCCTCTTCGAATAAACCTCGTAATCGTAAAAAAGTAGGTTTTTTAGTGCTGGGCCTAGCAAAAGAGAAATCGCCGTATACTAGGCCCTCCAACTTCTTAAGAGGTTTATCTAAAAGATTCGCGATATAACTAGGAAGACCTTTCAAATACCACACATGAGTCACGGGACATGCGAGTTTGATGTATCCCATTTGATATCTTCGTATCCGAGAATCCACAAATTCCACCCCGCATTTTTGGCAAAATCTCTCGTCTTCGTTTTCAGCTCCGCTCGCTCGAGAATTGCCACAAGCGCAAATTCCGCTTTTTATGGGTCCAAAGATTCTTTCGCAAAACAATCCATCTTTTTCTGGTTTATCGGTTTTATAATGAAAAGTAGAGGGCCTTGTGACTTCGCCAACGACTTCTCCATTAGGTAGGTTTTTGTTAGCCCAAGCCTTTATTTGTTGAGGGGAAACGAGTCCAATTTGAAGTTGTTGATGTTTATATTGGTCAATCATAAAATAGAAATAAGAAAAGAATTTATATTTATTCCGATCAAATCAAACTTCCTCCCTATTAACCTGGAAGTTCTTCTCAGATACAAGGAAATGATTCAGTTCTAGAGCCAAAGATCGTAGTTCTCGAACGAGCACTCGAAAAGATTCTGGAGGATCCTCGTGATTAGGTATTCGTTTTCCCCAGATCGTAGCATTAAGTATTTCTTGGCGAGCTATAAGATGGTCGGATTTATAAGTAAGTATCTCTTGTAAAATATGAGCAACACCAAATCCTTCTAAAGCCCAAACTTCCATTTCTCCTACTCGTTGTCCCCCTTGCTTGGCTCTTCCTCTAACGGGTTGTTGTGTAACAAGTGAGTAGGGCCCAGTAGAACGCCCATGAATTTTCTCATCAACTTGATGAATTAATTTTAAGATATAGGACTTCCCTATTAGAACAGGTTGTTCGAAGGGGTCTCCTGTTCTTCCATCAAATATTCTGCTTTTTCCCGGGTACTCGGGTTCAAATACCCATGGATTTTTTGTTTCTTTACTGGCTTCATATAATTCTGAAAACACAAGTTTTCTTGAAGCCTCTTGCTCATATCTCTCATCAAAGGGTGCTATTCTATAATGTTTCTTTAGCAGATCCCCCGCTAATCCGAGCGAGCTTTCAAATATTTGTCCCACATTCATTCGGGAGGGTACTCCTAAGGGATTGAAGACCATATCAACAGGTGTTCCATCTTGCAAATAGGGCATATCTTGCCTAGGCAAAATTTTGGAAATGATCCCCTTATTCCCATGTCTTCCGGCTACTTTATCCCCAACTTTGATTTCACGTTTCTGTAAAATATATACACGAACCGTTATGTCGAGGGGGTCCCTCTGGATCCATTTCACATCGATAACGCGCCCTCTTCCACCTATAGGTAATTTGAGAGAAGTTTCTTTTGAAGTGGATACCTCAAGGCCAAAGATGGCCCGTAATAATCCAGCTTCCGCGATATACGATGATTCACTCGCTATCTGAGGCGTTAATTTACCTACTAAAATATCACCAGTTTCTACCCAGGATCCCAACCTAACAACTCCATTTCTGTCCAAATTGCGGAGTAAATGTTCTTCTAGATGTGGTATTTCTTTAGTGATTTTTTCAGCAGAGCCTTGGCTTGTCGTATCCGTCTGAATTTCATATTTCCGGATGTGAAAAGAGGTATAAATATCCTCATATACCAAACGTTCGCAAATTAGTACTGCGTCTTCAAAATTGTAACCTTCCCATGGCATATAAGCTACTAATACGTTTTTTCCTAAAGCAAGTTCCCCCCCAACTGTAGCAGCTCCCTCTGCTAAAATTTGTCCCTTTTTAATGGATTTACCCTGGGGAACCCGGGGTTTTTGGTGCATACAAGTATTTTTGTTCGAGCGACGGTGGTTAACTAAAGGAATACTTATAGTCTTCCCACGACTTGATAAAAGGATCTTATGACTATCAGTAGAAACGATCTTTCCCTCGCGTTCGGCTATAACGGAAACCCTCGAATCTAGAGCTGTTTGGCGTTCCAATCCAGTTCCAACAATGCACTTTTCGGACCGAGAAAGGGGAACTGCTTGGCGCTGCATATTAGAACTCATTAAAGCCCGATTCGCATCATTGTGCTCAATAAAAGGAATGAGAGAACCTCCAATAGAAAAATATTGGAAAGGAAAAATACTTCTAACATGAATCTGTTCCCATGCAATAGTCAGGAATTCTTGGCGGTATCTAGCTGGAACAACCTGCTCCTCTTGAATACCTTGATTCAAGGACAAAGAATTTCCTGCTGCTATCATATAATACTCATCTCTATTTGGTGATAGATAAACCACCTCTCTCGCTTTTTTTTTTTTTTCTTTCTCAGCAGATATTTCATAAAACGGACTCTCTATGGATCCCCACAAGTGATCAATTCTCGCATGAATTGCTAAGGATCCAGTAAGTCCAACATTGATTCCTTCGGACGTGTCAATTGGACAAATACGCCCATAGTGACTCGGATGAATATCTCGGCTCCGAAAACTTGCAGTTCTCCCAGTCAACCCTCCAGGACCTAAACAACTCACTTTTCGCCCATGAACAGTTTGTGTCAATGGATTCGTTTGATCAAAAACTTGAGATAACGGATATGTACCAAAAAAGGTCTCATAAGTAGTTATTAATAAAATCGAAGTTGAAGTTGGAGTTACCAAAGTTTGGGGGGTCGGTTTCGATTGACGTATGAATACTCTACGAATAGTTTTTTGAACTGCATGTTGTAAACGACCAAGAGCCAGTCCGAATTGATCTTGTAACAGATCCGCAACCGAACGAATACGTTTATTTTTCAAGTGATTCATATCGTCATCGTCAAGTATACCCGTTCCAAATTTCATTCCAATCAAATGATCCGTAGCGGCCAATACATCTCGTGGTAACAAAAATGTATTGTTCTGAGGTATATCAAGATTAAGTCTCCGATTCATATTTCGTCGACCAATCCTTCCTAATTCACATTTTTGTTGAAAAAATTTCTTTTGTAATTCCTCACACAAGGACTCCGAAAATACCAGGTCTCCACCTACGCAAGCAAATTGTTGATAAAACTCCAAAATAGCTTTTTCTTTTGACTCAATCCTCTTCTTCTCCTTAGCATTCGGGAAAGACAAAAAAATTTCAGGGTAGGAAACATTATCTAGAATTTCTCTTAGATTCGAACCCATAGCTGATGATAGAACTAGAATAGATATCTTTTGTTTTCTACTCACGCGAGCCCATATCCTTTCTTTTTTATCAATTGCTAATTCCGATCTTCCTCCCCAATCTGATATTATAGTTCCGGTGTAGATAGAAATTCCCTTATGGTCTAATTCCGAACGGTAGTAAATACCAGGACTTAGCAATATTTGATTGATCACAATTCGGTATATTCCATTTATAATAAAGGTTCCTAAGGAATTCATTATAGGAATGTTTCCAATAGAAATGGTTTGCTTTTGCACATCGAAACCAAAAATTAATCTCGCGGATACATATAATTCGGAAGAATAGGTGAGTGATTCATACACAGCATTCCTTTCTTTTATCGAGGGTTCTAGCAATTGATACCCTTTCGCAAATAATTGAAATGCAATTTCGTGATCTGGGTCTTTAATTGTTGGAAACTTGTCAAGTTCTTCTGCCAAGGCTTGATTAATGAACCTACAAAATCCCTCGAATTGGATCTGACTAAATCCGGGTATTGTGGACATTCCCTCGTTTCCATTCCGGAGCATCTTAATCTTAAGTTTCCTGTTTATCAAAGAAAAATTCCATTATCAGCTCACTCTTAATCAATCCCTATGGATTGATCTAGCAATCATGGAATCTATATTCTGTTTACTGAATCACATGAAATTCTAGGGAACTCCACACACGTATTTCATATATGTATTTCATACATATGAATAGAGACTATTTTGACGAAAGTTCCAGTTTTCCAGGGGAGGGGTACAAATGGAATGAAAATGAATTGATAAAACATTCCTAGAAAAAAATTCTGCTACTTATACTTTCATGATATTCTAATCAGATTGGATGGCAAAGATTTCTCATTTTATCTCCTTTCTATTATTAATGTAATAAAGCCATAATATAATAAATACACTAGAAAGTTTGACTTTACTTCGATTTAGAATAGCACGCTTACTTTAATTCAAAATAAAGTAAGTCACTTTTTTATTCAAGATATTTAATGCTTTGAAAAATTAAAGCACGATTCCCCATAGAGATATGTACATAAGGGGGATCTTTGGATAATAATGCTGTTCGGACCTGCAGTTTACCTATACACGGATTAGGCATAAAGCCATAATATTTTATTATGCCATTAAAAAGAAAGGGGAGAGAATACCTATTTAAGAGTCGTTCACTACTGCAAAAAAAAAAGAGAGAGAATTCTAGTTAACGGTTCCAATTCGTTCTGAATTTTGCAGCCTGTGACTAGAAATCCACTTTATTCTCCTTTTCCATCTTAATAGAAAGAAACAGAAAGTTTTATTGTATTAGCAGTATCCGTTTTAAGATAGAATCTATCGAAGAGAATAATAGAAACAGGATCAAAAAAAGCAGGAATAAATTTTTTTAAAAAGATTGGAAAAAGTAAGGGGAATTATATTCCAAATAAAAAAGGGGGTTTTCGTAAGAAAACGTGCATGAATAGTTGCTCTTTTCTCGATTTTCGCTCGGATTTTTTGGCGGCATGGCCAAGCGGTAAGGCAGGGGACTGCAAATCCTTTATCCCCAGTTCAAATCTGGGTGCCGCCTGATCAATAAAATACTTGGGTTTTATAGTACTGATCGAACTCGATAAATTTGTACTCCGCATAAGTTTGGGCAAGAGAGTAACTAGGCCTGCTGATACTCTGTTTTTAGAATCCATACCAAACCATAGCATAGTTCTATCCTCAAACTAGGGTTTGCTTTGGCGGTAGTGGCCAAAAAAAAAGGGTTACCAATAGGGATATTGATTCGATTTGAGAATTTTAAACTACGAGGATAAGATGTCAGAAATCTTGGTATCCAAAGAAAGGTTCCTACGGGGCATTCCTTATTTTTTTTTCAATTTAAGATTGAAGAAGGGGTTCCACGAAGGAATATCAAGACTTCCTAATTATCATACATTATCGTACATCTTATTTTATCTACATACACTTTAAAGTAAGGACTACTTATTCTAGCGAGAATCAGATTAAATAGGCCGATCCTAAGTTAATTTAGGAGTTGTGGATAAAGTTTCTTCATTCTTTCATAGAATGATAGAAAGCAGGGCTGTAGGGTTTAGGTCAAAAATAAATATAGGTAAGGTAGGTATCCAAAAAATATTTATTTGTCCATAATTTTATGCTATACGCGGGTGTCCTTTGCTTATAAAAAAAATAGAGTAACAAAAGGAATCAAAAATCTTCCTATTCCCGCTTCTTCTATTCAGTATTTAGGACATCATTCCCGTACTCTTTTTTAAGTAAAAGGGCTATGCTATGTATCATATTTATACTTAATGCTCTCTAATTCTACTGGAATTCCTATAAGAATAAGAATTTGTTAGGAGTAAATTCCTTGAACTGATTGATCCGTAGCTTTAGCGTAGAATCCCTTTTTGACTCTGTACCCTTGATTCCACTATGATTATTGATCAATAGTAGAATAATTCCTTTATAGAAATAGGAGACATAATTTAGATGGATATAGTAAGTCTCGCTTGGGCTGCTTTAATGGTAGTCTTTACATTCTCTCTTTCACTAGTAGTATGGGGGAGGAGTGGACTCTAGGGATACTACTAATTGATTGAATAATCAAATTGTTGTATCAACTCTTTTCTTTAATTGATCGTTTTGCATTAATTATTTTGTCAAACGTTATTCTTTAATCTTTTTTTTTGTTTTGTTTCACTCCGATAATATAATAGAAAGACTCTAAAGTGTCGTAGAAAAAACTATATGTAGTTCTTTCTACCACACTTTAAGATTCCAACCAGATCCTTTCATTTAAGACTTGGATTTTTTTTATTTAATCCCTTTTGCATTTCTTCAATGATTAATTGGAATTCCAACTAATCATTTTGGCTGACTGTTTTTACATAAATAATAAGTAAAAAAGCAGTAGGAACTAGAATGAACAGTGCAGTAGCAATAAATGCGAGAATATTGACTTCCATAACCTCTTTATTTTTTATTTTCACAATAACTGGGGATATAATCCCATGGGGAGGAAAAAGGGGTATCCTGTAAATTCAAGGGTAGAGCTTGCAGTCTGATAATACTGAATCAATTCAATATTATGAATATCGGATCTATCAAATCAATTCATAGTTGAGAGGGGAATACTATAACATAGGAAGACCCTTTATCCATACTAAGACCAAAATGGTTTTTTTGATTGGATTAGGAATTCCCTCTTTTCTTTTTTTAATCCTTTTCTCCTTTTTCTTTTCTATACCTCTAACCCATGATCTTTCTTAATCTTATCCAATTTCCCTTCCTTTTTATTATAGTTATACATACAATTATGTATGTATGTATTATATGACCAACTTTATATGGGTCACATGGACATCCAAATAAGCAGTAGAACTGACATGGGTAAAAGAGATCTTAAATAAAAAGGGAATACTATTTATGTATGGATTCCGATAAAATAGCGGTATTCTATATCATATGTGTGTCTTTCTTTATCGATCGGGAGTAGTGAAAAAAAAAATGCCTATATGCTTCCCCTCCCTCTTTAATGAGAGATGCAAAATAAAAAAGCGAAGTAAGGGTGCCTTATGGCTATGGGTATTTGATCTTGCTTCCTCCCCTTTTTTTCATGGAAAAGGGAAATATGAATTTATCCATTCATTTCATTAAACCCTAGTTCGGGACTGACGGGGCTCGAACCCGCAGCTTCCGCCTTGACAGGGCGGTGCTCTGACCAATTGAACTACAATCCCCGCGGGATGTATGGCATACCTATTTATTCTTAAATAGAACCATTCATATGCTACATACCTACATATTATATGTGGGTATAGTGAGAGCGACATACCTAGTATGTCGTACTTTTTTATCACTAAAAATGGATAATAATCCACCCTTCAATAAGAAAAACTCTTTTGTTTGTAAGAAAGGAATGAGAGAGATATGGGTTATAAATAAAATTTCTGCCTTTTTTCTTTATCTTTTTTTTCTATAGATCATATCAGACATTTTATTTTATGGAAGAAAAATAAAAGGATTTAGTTCATATTCACGAAGTCCTAGATTTTTGGGCCGAGCTGGATTTGAACCAGCGTAGACATATTGTCAACGAATTTACAGTCCGTCCCCATTAACCGCTCGGGCATCGACCCAGGAAGAATTTATTCTAGGTTTTTTTATAATCTATGATTAACCTCCTTTCAAAATACTCCCTACCCCCAGGGGAAGTCGAATCCCCGCTGCCTCCTTGAAAGAGAGATGTCCTGAACCACTAGACGATAGGGGCATCACTAGACGATAAGGCCATATACAACCGCTCGTGATTATACTATAATCATAGTATGAGCAGTTTTTTGGAATTGTCAATATACTCGAAAAGTATAACTAGATCCAAAGTAAAGAGTTTTTCCTACTTTTCTGTTATGTTTTCATCTAGGAGTTTTTTTAGTTGCTGATTAGATTAATTCATGGATCATCCCCTACTTTATTAGGGAAATTCATTAAAAGGGTATAGAATAAGAATGGATTACTAAATAGGGATTCTCTATCCATATTAGTTCAGTACAGGTAGTTATTTGATTGATCTAAGATGAAAAATAGTCCAATTTCATTTCTTTTTTGGAATTTACATTTGGTGCTTTATTTAGTGTTCAGACCAAAAATGCATACATCCCGCACTAAGTCATAAAATTCTATAAAAAATAGAGAAAGTTTCAAAAACAAAGAAAAAAGTGAATGAATTTTAGTAGAAAAGTATTCCATCAGATTCGAACCGATGACTTACGTCTTAGCACGGCATTACTCTACCACTAATTTTAAAAGCCCTTTATCGGATTTGAACCGATGACTTATGCCTTACCATGGCATTACTCTACCACTGAGTTAAAAGGGCTTTTTATTTAATTCAAAAATTTGACACTTTGATTTCCCATTATGGGTCTACTGCATAATGTACATATTATATGTATAGAGAGAGATATTATGTAGAGATTATATATGTATATATCGATATATAGAAATATAGAAGTTTAGTCATGGCGAGGTTCAAAATCTTGCGAGCTCAAAATATTGAGAAAATTAAGAAAAATAAGAAATAAGAAAATATTTCCTATTCTCTCTTATAACTTGCACAAAACTAAAATAGAGGTTTTTTTATATAATAAAATACGTGAAGAAAGAGTGGACACAATAAAAAAAAGCCATACCCTACATAACTTAACTCTTCCTGGTTCAGGGTTTTCTGTTTCCGAAGACTAGTAAAATAGGCGGATTCTGGAACCCTAAGAATTAAATTACCCAATATGATTCGTGGAAGGAACATTTGGTAATGGTCTTGATACTCTATGTTCTTTTTTATGCGTTCTTAGTTCTATTTTTATTCTTTTAAACAAGAATCTAATAAAATAGAATTGAGTGAGTGGAAAAAAGGAGAGAGAGGAAAGTGGTAAATGGAGAGAATCGACTAAGCAGAGACTTTTAGGATCTTCTTTACATCAGGTAAATCTGTCGGTCTTGTCCGTTTTTTCTTTAACTGATGACTCTTTGTTTCTTACTTCTATCAAGCCATAGGGAAGGAAAGTCTATGATGAATTTTAAAAAAGCATCTCACTCTTTCTCTACGGCTCGGACTTAATGATAAGTGGGGGAAGGAAACATCTTCCATAATTTTTTTGTTTAGAATTGAACAAAAAAGAAAAGGAAAAAAGGAATTTATAGGGACAGTCTTATCCCCTAGTGTATATTGTAGGAATAATAAAACTATTCCGTCTCGCAAAGTAAATAATGATCATTGTAGTTATAACCGTAGAATAGGATAGGATCCTAATCGAAATACATACATTTGGTTCAGACGCTATTGGCTTGGTTAAGAAGAGATGGAATGTATTTTACAGACGAGAGTGGCTATCTAAATCCTAAAGTAAAGGCCAGCGATCAAAATAGAAGTACCAACCGTTCAGCGTCATGAACTTTCTCCATCTGATTCAATAAGGGGGAATTAGCCTCCTTCTCCATCCAATGGATATCCTTGACAAAGGGTACTATTTATATCATAATCTACATGTAGCGGGTATAGTTTAGTGGTAAAAGTGTGATTCGTTCTATTAATAACGGAATTTGAAATGAGATACTTAAAGGCATCTTTAAGTTTTTTATATTCCGATGAAAACTTTAGTTCTTATAAAGGATTTAATCCTTTTCCTCTCAATAGCATATTGAGGAAGAATATAAATTCTCGCGATTTGTATCCAAAGACTAATTGAAATTGCATCCAAAATACAAATTAGATTAGGAGTACAGAGTCGCGAAGCATAATTTTGCATTGGAGTAATTATTCCCATTTTTTAAATATGAGTAAAGGATCTATGGATGAAGATACTAAAAAGTTTATTTCCAATCGTAACTAAATCTTCTTTTGTTAAAAAAGGAATAAGGAAGCCAAATAGCTAAAAAACGATAGTTTTGGTTTACTAGAACCATCAGCATATTGTTTCAGCTCGGTGGAAACCAAATTCTTTTCCTCGAGGATCTCTTGAATGAAATTAGGGAACGAAGTAAGTAGATTAGATGGATTTAGATCGAAGTTCTATTTCCTACTCTATAAGGATCATCTAGAAAGCGGAGAGCTTTGGTTCCATTCAAATAGAAAAGCTGACATAGATGTTAAGTGGTGAGAATATCCATAAAGGAGCCGAATGAAATCAAAATTTCATGTTCGGTTTTGAATTAGAGACGTTAAAAATAATAAACCAACGTCGACTATAACCCCTAGCCTTCCAAGCTAACGATGCGGGTTCGATTCCCGCTACCCGCTCCATTCTCTATCTCTATAAAAATAAAAGGAGTATTCTTTTTGTCTAGACAAGGTAAAGGCCTGTATTCAACCTTCTTTGTCAACCAGTTTTTGGTACTCTAGAGCGGAGTAGAGCAGTTTGGTAGCTCACGAGGCTCATAACCTTGAGGTCACGGGTTCGATTCCCGTCTCCGCACTTAGCAGTCTGTATAAAAGGACTCTTCTATTTCTCTAGATATGTATGGTAGAGGGTTGGGTGGTATCCAACTTTTTTTATTCATTAGTTCCCGGCCCTAGAGGGAAAAATTGAGCAGTTTGCGAAGGCACTTGCCCTCAGAACGCGCAAGCCTCCTCCCGACTCCGCGTAAAAGAAAAATGAAATGAAAGAAAGGCACAGTCTACTTCTCCCTTCCCTTTAAAAGAAGTTTGCGAGTTCTTTGTCTCAGTGAATACCCGATTTACGGAGCCCTTTCTGGCTCCGTAGCGTACCCCTTTTTTTGAGTGGGATGCAAAGGAAGGATAAGTATAGTAAGGGATACGGTAATAGTACCTTACTAAATTAAGGGGGCGAGCGGCGGGAATCGAACCCGTATCTTCTCCTTGGCAAGGAGATGTTTTACCATTGAACTACGCTCGCTACGCTATATATTTTATAGCGTATATCCGCTTGGGTCGACCGTCTATGTCTGGGTCGACCGTTTCGTTTCATTTTCTATTATATTAGAGTTTTCCTTTTTTTTATTGTCTGTCAATGAATATTCTAAAATGAATATTCTAATAGGAATGGAATTTCATAATACTGAAAGAGAAGAGGTAGCAATTCGGAACGCAAATTGCGTTTTAATTTTAATGCGTCTCACTATTCGAATGTTTTCGAAGAAATGCCCTTTTTATTTTTTTTGTACCTGCCTACTAAATACTAAACAAATTTAAGAAATGAGAGAATTAAGAATAGCTACGAGAAAGACTAGTCCAATCCATAATGATGTACCGGAAAATACAACGTTTTTATTATTTGACCAACCATCAGGAGAAGCAAATACAAGGGGTACACTAATTACTAAGACTGAGGAAGTCGCAATTAATGCAAAAACAGCTAATTGGAAAGCAATAGTCATATTTCTAATCCTCCAAGCTACCATCAAATAAAGTTGACTACATATTTGATCCCTCACTTAACCAAAATTGTAAAAAAATACAAGAAGTAGGAGGGGTTTAATCATGAATCCATTGATTCTTCTCTTTAATTAAAACTTATTTTTACTTACCGCTTTTTTTTATTTGGATATGGGGGTGAGGAGAGGGGGTTTAGTCTTTATTTCACAAATTTCACAAGCGGGTATAGCGGATCATGTATCCGTGTATACAGTATACAGAGATATGTCGAAAAGGGACTTGAATCTGAGATCTTTCTATAGGTTAGTAGAGCTTTTTATATGGCTATGTTCTATTTGTAGGAGTAAAATAGGGATTAGGTTGTGGAGAGATGGCTGAGTGGTTGATAGCTCCGGTCTTGAAAACCGGTATAGTTCTAGGAACTATCGAGGGTTCGAATCCCTCTCTCTCCTTTTGCTTATTGAATATGTTTGTTTCTTTAATTTTTTTTTCTTTATTCTGTCCCTTATCTTTCTTTCATAAAAAGGAATGAATGGCTCGGCTAGATGGAATAACCGAGCCAGAACAGAAAAAAAAGAAAACATTAGAACAGGTATAAATAAGAAAATCTTAGTTAAGAGGGTTCATGTAAAGAACAGGTTCCAAATCACGATCGATTCCCTTTTCAAAACCTGCTGCAGCAGCTCGGGCTCTTCCTGCATGCCACAAATGGCCCACAAAAAAGAAGAATCCTAGAACAAAATGAGAAGTCGATAACCAACTTCTAGGAGAGACATAATTAACTGCATTGATCTCGGTAGCTACGCCACCCACAGAATTTAAAGAGCCTAAAGGCGCGTGGGTCATATATTCTGCTGAACGTCGTTCTTGCCAAGGTTGTATGTCTTTTTTCAACCTACTCAAGTCCAAACCGTTGGGGCCCCTTAGAGGTTCTAACCATGGAGCGCGAAGGTCCCAAAAACGCATAGTTTCCCCTCCAAAGATAACCTCCCCAGTTGGCGAACGCATTAGATATTTACCTAAACCTGTGGGTCCTTGAGCGGATCCGACATTAGCTCCAAGACGCTGGTCTCTAACTAGAAAAGTAAATGCTTGAGCTTGAGAAGCTTCTGGCCCGGTGGGTCCATAAAACTCACTCGGATAAGCCGTATTATTGAACCATACAAAACAACAAGCGATAAAACCAAAGAGAGATAAAGCAGCTAAACTATAAGACAGGTAAGCTTCCCCAGACCATACAAACGCACGGCGAGCCCATGCGAAGGGTTTGGTTAAGATATGCCAAATTCCGCCAAATACACAAATGAAGCCCAACCATATATGCCCACCAATTATATCTTCTAAATCATCCACACTAACAATCCACCCTTCTCCCCCAAAAGGGGATTTTAGTAAATAACCAAATATAACACTGGGGCTAAGGGTCAAATTGGTAATTTTTCTTACATCTCCCCCCCCAGGGGCCCAGGTATCATATACACCGCCAAAATAAAGAGCCTTGAGTACTAGAAGAAAAGCACCTAGACCTAACAAAATTAGGTGAATACCCAAAATTGTAGTCATTTTATTTCTATCTTTCCATACATAACCAAAAAATGGAAAAGATTCTTCAAGAGTCTCGGGTCCCAGAAGCGCGTGATAAATGCCACCGAAACCTAAGACTGCGGAGGAAATTAGGTGAAGTACTCCAGATACAAAGTACGGAAAAGTATCTAGAACTTCTCCCCCTGGCCCTACTCCCCAACCTAGAGTAGCTAAGTGTGGAAGTAAAATTAACCCTTGTTCATACATGGGCTTTTCTGGTACGAAATGAGCCACCTCAAATAGGTTCATTGCTCCGGCCCAGAATACGATTAATCCGGCATGGGCTACGTGAGCTCCAAGTAGCTTACCGGACAAATTGATAAGTCTGGCATTCCCAGCCCACCAAGCAAAGCCAGTGGTTTCTTGGTCACGACCAGCTAAAACGAAAGTTCCATTAAAGAGCGTTTCCACGTGGTAGAACCTCCTCAGGGAATATAAGATTTTCATGAGGCTGATCCTGAGCTGCCATCCAAGCACGAATACCCTCGTTTAAAAGAATATTTTTGGTGTAGAAAGTCTCAAATTCAGGATCTTCCGCTGCACGGATTTCCTGGGAAACAAAGTCATAGGCACGTAAGTTCAGAGCCAGGCCAACTACGCCAATAGCACTCATCCATAAACCGGTGACGGGTACAAATAGCATAAAGAAATGTAACCAACGTTTATTGGAAAAAGCAACACCAAAGATTTGGGACCAAAAGCGGTTAGCAGTAACCATTGAATAAGTTTCTTCAGCTTGAGTTGGGTTAAAAGCGCGGAAGGTATTTGCACCATCACCGTCCTCAAATAAAGTGTTTTCTACAGTCGCTCCATGAATAGCGCATAGCAGAGCCGCACCTAATACTCCGGCAACTCCCATCATATGAAATGGGTTCAACGTCCAATTATGAAATCCTTGGAAGAAAAGGATGAATCGAAATATCGCTGCTACCCCAAAACTCGGCGCAAAGAACCAACCAGATTGCCCCAGTGGATAAATAAGGAATACAGAAACAAAAACAGCGATTGGACCAGAGAATGAGATTGCATTATAAGGCCGCAATTGAACAGACCGAGCAAGTTCAAATTGGCGTAACATGAAACCTATTAGTGCAAAAGCCCCGTGGAGAGCTACAAAAGTCCATAGACCGCCTAATTGACACCAACGAGTAAAATCTCCTTGTGCTTCCGGACCCCATAGTAACAACAAAGAGTGTGCTAAACTATTGGCAGGGGTAGAAACTGCTGCGGTTAAGAAATTACAACCTTCCAAATAGGAACTAGCCAATCCATGGGTATACCAAGAAGTTACAAAAGTTGTCCCTGTAAACCAACCCCCTAAAGCGAAATAAGCGCAAGGAAAGAGCAATAGGCCGGACCATCCTACAAAAACGAAGCGGTCCCTTCGTAACCAGTCATCCATAGTATCAAATAGATCATTTTCTTCTTTAGGAACTCTACCAAGGGCTATAGTCATAGTGATCCTCCTATTCAATTACTTCAACCATTTCCGAGCACCTCATGTCACTTCCAAGGCATATGATAGTTTTCTTATCTGTGGACGATTTGTTTCTCGTTCAATGCCCTTTTTCAATGGTCTCGAAGATAGAAATTTTTTATTTTTATCTAGGGAGTCACAACCGAGGTCGTGGTAAATCCATGAATTTGATTCGGTTTGTTTTTCTTATACTATAGAAATCAACATTTCAATTCAGCATTATTCCATGACTCCTACTTTAAAAGCCTATCTTTTAAGGGAAAAATGAAAATAAAAGTAACCCCTCTATTCTCGTTTCCTCTCTATTTCATGGGTGGAAGAACAAAAAAAGAGGATTCTTAAAAAAAATGGATTTTCGAAATCTATTTTTATGTGTAGCGGAAAGGAGTTGCGGTTTCTTCTTATTCCTATAGAACATCTAGTAACAAGAATATGAAATCGTAAATAACAAAAAATTCTTGTCTTGCGCGGTCTAAGTCTAAGGAAATACAAAAAATTCGCTTATACAATTTCATCTACATCGAATTTATATATCAGAATAGCGGATAGAGGCAGCATTCAAGGAGTCAGATCTACTTACTTTATGGTTCTTTCCAATTTTATGTTGGGTTTGATAAGAACCCTTTTTGCTTTCTTGATAAATAATCAACAAAAAAAAGCGTTTTTTCTTTTTTATATAACCTGCTTGTTTTATTATAACAAGTCCTATAGGGAAATGCCCACTAAAGAGAAAATCTATCTCATTCTCTCTCGGCCAATATCAATTTTTAGAAAGAAAAAACAACAATTTTCTTCTTTTTTTATTAACATTAAGAAAAAAGAATATAACTAAAATGGAATTGGCAATATAATTTTTATATACTTTTGAAAGAAAAAAAAAGGTTTTTTGCAATCATTATTTCTTGTCTCTATCATATCACGGAAACCTTTGGATTTGGAACGAGGAGAGATGGCTGAGTGGACTAAAGCGGCGGATTGCTAATCCGTTGTACAATTTTTTTGTACCGAGGGTTCGAATCCCTCTCTTTCCGCTCCCTCGGATCATTTGGGACTTTCGAATTGGAAGGAATTCTGACCCCCGGATTTTCTCATAGATAAATGTAAGAAACAAATCCAATTTGTAAGAAAAAATGCAAAAAAAATGGAATTTTTACTCCTCGCGCCCAGGATTCCGTCCTGGGTCATTGGATAAGAATCCAAAGATAAAGAGGGAAACAAAGAATATCACTACTGTATAAACAAAAAGTTTGAGAGTAAGCATTACATAATCTCCAAGATTTTTTTTTAAGGAATAGATTACCTGTTTTTCCTTACCACACGGATCCACTAGGATGGATTTTTTTTTTTATTTTGATACCTAAAAATGCAAAAAAGAATTCTTGAAAAAAAATTGCAAGAATTCATTTATAATAAGCACTCTTATCAATATCAAAATAGAGTTAGGTATTGTGTAGGTACCTGCTCAACGTAAGTGCAGAAGGGTAGAAAGGCTGATCCAAATTTATTGCTGCAGCTATCTATTCAATGTAGAAGAATTTTCATTTTAGAATCGAAGGTTCATAATATAAAAATAGAAAAGTTCTCTGCTTTTACCCATTTTTTTTATAATAATAATTTTTTGGAATTAATACATAATTTAATTTAGCAGGCAGAGCAGAGTACTAAAGATTTCATCGAAAACTTACAGCAGCTTGCCAAACAAAGGCTAATAGAAAAAAGAATAGAGGTATGACAGGCATAACATCCACGATTGGGTTGAAAATAGCATAAGCTTCGGGCAATTTGGCAAAGAAAAAACTAGTAGTCGGATAAAGAACAGAATTAAAACAGATACAGGTTAAACTAAGTATATTAGGCATAACAAGCATTTCATTCTTGTAGAGTAAATAATTGGATTTTGATTGAGTTATTTTTCTAAGGGAAATAAGGAAAAGGCAGATTCTAAATCTTTTTTCTTCGGACTTTCCCGAACACAAAATACCTCCTTGTATTTGCACTCTCAAATGAGAGTGGAATAAATTCGACTTTCATATAATATCTTAATAGAATTCCATGTAATGATCAATGCATTTTTTTGATTCTATATTATCCGCATGTCTAGAATACTAGCAAGAGAATATCCCTCATTTTTTATGTAATTGAAATGGGATTGACGAATAACAAATAAACATAATACTGTTTATTAGTGTCGCATAAAACCCGAAATGGGGCGTGGCCAAGTGGTAAGGCAGCGGGTTTTGGTCCCGTTACTCGGAGGTTCGAATCCTTCCGTCCCAGATTGTTTCGGATAGTACAGTACTCTACACGAGACAAAAGTTTATTAAAGAGAATAATGATATCTTATGAACTCTTAGATTAGATGCATTTCTAAGCATTCATTTTCTTTCTCAGAAAACATAATAAAGTCTTAAGTCCAATCAAATTGAATATCTTTATTTTATGAAAAAATTGTGTCTATCAGGCACATTCAGGATATGCCTACGCTATTTACTTAGTCATATTTTTTTCTTACTTTTTTTTTGTATTCGGGTCGAAGAAGTATGGAAGTACGAGAATTCTATAACTACCAAAAACTTTCAATCTTTTCATTGGAATACTTTTTTAGTTAATAGTTAATTTTTTTTGTTACGTAAAAAATATATTGCTAATCTAATTCTAATATAGTAATAAAATTAATTACTAATTAATTTTATTAAACTTTTTTGGAGGTTGATAGTTTATTTATTGGGGAAGAGTTGATCCTTCTCTTCTACACTTTAAAATTGATGATCTCGAGCCATCCGTTGAGAATGGAAATTTCATAATAAATAAGTCTTAAACAAACCTGTTTAGTCGTCTTTTTCGAACTATGTTTCATTCATATGTTTTTCGAACTATGTTTCATTCTCATTCATATGATAGAATATGGGTTTAAATAAATAGGATTTTTGTGGGGGCTTCCCCGATAAATACTTAACTTTCTTTTATCCATATTGCTCCATAGATAGCAAGTTTGGATTAGTATACACAAAACTAAACCAATGACTATTCATGATTCCATCCATATTGGATCAATTCTCTATACCACTTTGCAATGAAAAGAGGAATGTTTGTTATGGTAAAACTTCGTTTAAAACGATGTGGTAGAAAGCAACGTGCGACTTGAAGGACATGATCGATTGTGGATTTTGCTATCCACCATTTTCCATAGTAATGAAAATGCTCTTGGCTCGACATAGTCTGTTCTATTCGTCCCGAACCTAATTTGCGCTGGGTTGTTTATTTTTAAGTAAATAGTACACAATGGAGCTCGAGAGGATAGAATTGATTTTTTATCAAGGGAAAGGATCTAGGGTTAGTGAAAACTAATAAATTAGGCCAACTTTGTCAGTCTATCCTTAATATAGAAATCGAAAGGTTAAAATAAGAAAAAAGCCCCATTTTGGAAGATAGGGAAAACTCTTTCAATTAAAAGTATATCAGAATAAATCCTCCTTATTTGATTTCTATAGAAGAGGGAGATGCTTTATCGAAGGAAATAAGAAAAAAGGGTATGTTGCTACTCTTTTGAAAGAAAAAAGAATAGGAATTCCCGAAGTAATGTCTAAACCCAAGGATTTCACAAATCAAAGATAAAGGATTCCAGAACAAGTAAACACAATTTTCAATTGTCTCAACAGCAGAATTGGATCAGAATAAGGAATAAAAGTCAATTCGTTCGAAATGAGACAACGAAAAGAGTTTAGAGACGACTCAAAAATTTTCGAAGGATTTCGCCTTTGAAGTCTGTCAGTCAAAATTAGCCAACTTGAGTCATGAGTATAAATGAAATTTGTTTTTTCTGTAAGGAAATTAATGCACGTAATAGTCTTATTTCTATTATTATAGACAGAAATTCGAATCATTTTCTCGAGCCGTATGAGGAGAAAACCTCCTATACGTTTCTAGGGGGGGGCGTTGTTTATCTACATCTATCCCAATAAGCTGTCTATCGAATCGTTGCAATTGATGTTCGATCTCGAAGAGAGGGAAGAGATCTTCGAAAAGTGGGTTTTTATGATCCGATAAAAAATCAAACTTGTTTAAATGTTCCAGCTATTCTCTATTTCCTTGAAAAGGGTGCTCAACCGACAAGAACTGTTTATGATATTTTAAGGAAGGCAGAATTATTTAAAGAAAAAGAAAGAATTTTGAGTGAATTGAAGAACTAAATAAATAAAAAAGTAGGAGAAGATCACCAGTATTCCTCGTTCTCTAATTATTTAGACACAATTTACCTCTTTCTTAGTCCTATTTGGATTTATGTCGTGCCAATCCAACATAAGCCCCTATTTTATTTACTTTTTCTATCTAATTTGTTTTCTTATCATTCTATTTCCATTGACAAAGGTCTATTGAACAAATAGAATTTGTAGATAGATGGGTCTCTTTAATCCTCACTCCATATTCGATTTTTCTGCCTACACTTCGCTCAAATGATAAGGGTGTCTCTGTCTCTCTTGCATGTGCATGTATTTTCATACAATATTTTTATTTCTTTAAACTAAAAATCGCTAAAAGAAGCAGCATTTTGCCATCGTGATTGGAGTCGCTCTAATCTTAGTGGAATTTAACTAGACCTGTTCATTTTGCCATTTGAGTGTTTTTCATGGTCGATAAAATCTTTCTTTTGATGTCTTGCTAGTTCAATGTTTTGACAGAAGCGCCCGGTATAATTCCATTGATTTTTTGATTTCGATCGTATCTAAGATCTTTTTTTATCTGGGTTGCTAACTCAATGGTAGAGTACTCGGCTTTTAAGTGCGACTATGATCTTTTACACATTTGGATGGAGCAACAAATTCGTCCAGACTCTTGGTAGAGTCTATAAGACCACGACTGATCCTCAAGGGTAATGAATGGAAAAAATAGCATGTCGTAATAAAATCGAATAAAAATTACGATTTTCTGGGTCTAGTGAATAAATGGATAGAGCCTGGCTCCAATTCTGGTAAAATAAAAAGCAACGAGCTTAACTTCCTAATTGGAATAATTCCCCGCTCTAATTAGACGTTAAAAATAGATTAGTGCCGGATGCGGGGAAAGGTTGGATTTTCGAGTCGACCTTTTTTTTTTTTTTAGAAATCCTAATTATTCTTGATTATGGATTGAATGTGTAAAAGAAGCAGTATATTGATAAAGGGATTCCATTCCAAAGTCAAAAGAGCGATTGGCCTGCAAAAATAAAAAATTGATTCTGTTCTCTTTTGTAATTTAGAACAAACATAAACTAATTGTGTAGAAAAGGAGCGGAAAAAGATCTGTGGATTAGACTCCCTTTCTTTCCAGGGTTTGTATTAAAAAATCCAACACCCTGTTCTGACCATATTGCACTATGTATCATCATTTGATAAACCGAGAAATGCTTCTTGTCTCTGATTCAAGTAGAAATACAAATGGAAAAATTCGAAGGGTATTCAGAAAAACATAAATCTTGTCAACAATACTTTGTCTACCCACTTCTCTTTCAGGAGTATATTTATGCATTTGCCCACGATTATGGATTAAATGATTCCGAACCTGTGGAAATTATTAGTTGTAATAACAAGAAATTTAGTTCACTACTTGTGAAACGTTTAATTACTCGAATGTATCAGCAGAATTTTTGGATTAACTCGATTAATCATCCTAACCAAGATCGATTGTTGGATTACAAAATTGGTTTTTATTCTGAGTTTTATTCTCAGATTCTACCTGAGGGGTTTTCGATCGTTGTAGAAATCCCATTCTCGCTACGAGAATTATCTTGTCCGAAAGAAAAAGAAATACCAAAGTTTCAGAATTTACGCTCTATTCATTCAATATTTCCCTTTTTAGAAGACAAATTTTTGCATTTGGATTCTATTTCACATATAGAAATACCCTATCCTATTCATTTGGAAATCTTGGTGCAACTTCTTCAATACCGTATACAAGACGTTCCGTCTTTGCATTTATTGCGATTCTTTCTCAACTACTATTCAAATTGGAATAGTTTTATTACTTCAATGAAATCTATTTTTCTTTTTAAAAAAGAAAATAAAAGACTATTTCGATTCTTATATAATTCTTATGTATCAGAATATGAATTTTTATTGGTGTTTCTTCGTAAACAATCTTCTTGCTTACCATTA